CCAAATTTTTTCCTTAATTGAATTTCGCTTGATTAGGACGAAGTTCCACCCCCGACCTCTTTAAAATATCCTGAACAGTTCCTGTAGGTTGAGCACCTTTTTCGAGGAAATATAGAATAGCCGGAACATTTAAATAAGTTTGATTCCTTATCGGATCATAAAAACCCAATTTCCGAAGATCTTTTCCTTCTCTTCGGGATCGAACATCAATTGCAACGATTCGATAGACGGCTCATTGGGATAGATGTAGACGAGCAACACCCCCCCTAGAAACGTATAGGAAGTTTTCTCCTCGTACGGCTCGAGAAAAATGAAGGATTCGAGGTTTTGCCTATGTATGAAATTTCTAAATTAGAACAAAAAATCAATTAGACTTTGATTTAATTTTTTGCTTCTTCCTTCATAAAAATGAAAAATAAATCATTTCTACTCTCATAACTCAAATTGGAAAATTCTCAAATAAAAAGTTTTAGAAAATTTCATTTCTTGAGCGGTCTTTACTCCCTTTATGCTTGTCTCGTTTAAAATCAAATGAATTTGGATTCTTCCGTCTGATCCAGTGATTGAGACAATTAAAACGGCGTTTGCTTGTTCTGGGATCCTTTGATAGTTTGTTTTGAATCATTGGGTTTAGACATTACTTCGGTGTTTCTTAAGACTTTCCTTTCAAAATGGCAGCAACATACCTTTTTTTTATTTCAAAGAATCCTACAGACGGTGGATTCCCGCATGATACACTTCGGATCGAAAAAGTTTGATCAAGTCTAATAACTTTTTGGAAACTTCCTCGAATTGGATTCTTTCTATATCGAAGATATGTTTACGAAGTTGTTCCAATTTATTGATTGGCATTAACCCTAGATCCCTGCCCCCATAAAAAAAACTAACTACTCGAGCTTCATCATGAACTATTTCCATTAAAACCCAACAAGGGTTCTCGTGGAACAGAACAACTGATGTCGAGCCAAGAGCATCTTCATTCCTATATCAAATGGTGGATGTAACAATCCACAACGGATCGTGGCCTTCAAGTCGCACGTTGCTTTCTACCACATCGTTTCAAACGAAGTTTTACCATAACATTCCTATAATTTGGAACCGGTATGGACTTGATTCAATTATGGAATCATGAATAGTCATAGGTTCTATTATTGGTTCGGTTGATGTGTAGACATCATGATCTATAAGTTTTCTCTATTTAGATTTCTATATATAAATTCTATTTCTATATATAAAGAATTCTAGATAAATTAGTATTATAGATTAGATAGCTGGGGTGGGGTAAAGATTTTTCTGAAGAAGTCTTAGCAAGATCCCTTCGGGAACATAATATGAATAATCTATATTCAAAATTAACTATTTTTTTGAAAAATATTGAATTTCAGAAATTGAAATTGTTTCATTTCATATTGTTTAACTCCGGAGTCATTACCCTTTCGACAATCTAATCTTGCTCTAAAGTAAATAAAATTGCTAAATCACCACAGCACTATATAGATTTCTAATTTTTCATTAGAGCCAAACCCGAAATACTTCAAAAAAATATTCAAAGAAAACAAATCGGTTACTTGTTTGTTTGTTAATGAGATTTGGACAAAGACATCCTATTGAGCGAATTGAATTAGGACCAACCTCCTTAGGTTAGTTGGTTAGAATCCAAGAGACCCACAAAAAACAAAAAAAAACAAATGAATTACGAATTACTATTATGGGATAGAAAAATGAGATGGGGGATAGAGATTCTTTCATATCTCGATTCCTCCTTTGTTCACTAAAAAAACAGATTTGTCGAAGATCAAAATTCAAAACAAGAATCACACTCCATCTAACATTCAAATTGAAACAGAACTGAAAGATTCAATGAAAATTCAAACCAAAATTTGAGTCTCATAGAATTCAATAAGAAAATAAAAATAAAATGCTCTGGGACGGAAGGATTCGAACCTCCGAATGGCGGGACCAAAACCCGTTGCCTTACCACTTGGCGACGCCCCATTTCGATTTGTCCTCGACACTTATAAAAATTTATGTAAGTATTGGTTGTTTGTCAACTCGATTTCAAATATCTCTAGAATCGATTCTATTGTTACTAGGCTTTTGAGATGCGTAGTTTAATATGTGTAGATATTGAATTCAATTGAATTGATTGATCATTACATATTGATCATTACATAGAATTCAATTAAGATATTGTATGAAAGTATGATTTTTGCGATTCTCCTTGAGAATTTTTGATTATGGGGGTTCAAACAAAAAGAGCAAAAAGAGGAATGAAGTAGTTTTTGCCTACCGTACTTACTCCCCCTTTCCTTATATCAATAACTCAATCAAAAGGCAATTCTCTCCAAGAACAAAAAATGTCTGTTATGCTTAAGATCTTTAGTTTGATCTGTCTTAATTCTGCCCTTTATTCGAGTAGTTTTTTCTTCGGCAAATTGCCCGAAGCCTATGCTTTTTTGAATCCAATCGTAGATTTTATGCCAGTCATACCTGTGCTCTTTTTTCTCTTAGCTTTTGTTTGGCAGGCTGCTGTAAGTTTTCGATGAGATCCTTAATAATATCAATATCCTAGAAAATTCAGGATTTTACCAATAAAAATTCTAATTATCAAAAAAAATTTAGTAAGATCTTATAATATAATATAATTGAAATCTCGATTCAAACAGTCATTAAAAGTCTTGGATAGTTGTAAAAAACCCGACTTACTTCATTTCCCTATTTTTTGATCCTTTCCAGTGAAAGACCCTACTAGGGTCCTTACAATAACAATATCTAATTAGGAAAGAAATTTTTTAAATGAAGAACTCTTATTTCAAATGAAATTATGAAAATTCTTTTTTAGAAAGAACTTCATTTCTTGGTGCCAAACTTGGATATGTGGTATAAAAATGGATAATCTATTCTCTTTTTTATAAAAAAAAGAAAAAATCTTGGAGATTTGTAATGCTTACTCTCAAACTCTTTGTGTACACAGTAGTGATATTTTTTGTTTCTCTCTTCATCTTTGGGTTCCTATCTAATGATCCAGGGCGTAATCCTGGACGTGAAGAATAAGACTAAACTAAAAAGAGTTTTTATTTTTCAACTTTCTTGTGATTTTATCTAGTACACACATTTCACTACGAAACTAAGAATAAGAACCAAGGGATTGCGAAAATTGAAAAAAAAAAATAATAATAAAATCATCCACGAAAATGGAAAGAGAGGGATTCGAACCCTCGGTACGAATAACCCGTACAACGGATTAGCAATCCGCCGCTTTAGTCCACTCAGCCATCTCTCCAAATTCAACTTGATAATTCCTATGCTACATTACAGATAAACTAAGGAATCTTTCTTCTTCTTTATTCTAATTAGAATTTTTTTTATATAATAATAATATATTTCTATATAATATCTATATTTATATTCTATTGTAATATTTATATTATATTGTAATTGTAAAAATTATCAATTTCGTTTATTTAAAAATTAAAAATAAAGGGTATAAGGAAGAGCCTGAAAGAACCAAAATATAAAAAAGAAAGAAGGCTAAAGAGGTCCTCTTTTCTTTGCGTTGGTTTTGTTCGAAAGGCTCTTCTTATTCTCATGGCCTGGTCAGTACTCAGCCGGGCCTTTTTTTGTTCCAACGAATTCTAAATCTTTATTTAGAAATAAAAAAATGCTTGTTATTTTATTAGTTCTTATATTATTTTAATTATATTAGAATTCTATTCTATAGAATTGAATGTTCTTATATTCAAATATATTCAAATTGAATTTAACTCTCCCCACGAAAAACGATTTTGTGATGACCCTATTTTGAGTATCAAAATTCCCCTGTTCGACAAAAGGTATATTTGTATACAATAATCGGATTGTAGCGGGTATAGTTTAGTGGTAAAAGTGTGATTCGTTTTAATACCCCTTTATACAGTTAAAGGATCCTTCGGCTTGGTTCGTATGCCGATCAAAAACTTTATTTCTAAAAAGGATTGAATCCTTTTCCTCTCAATGACCAATTCCGGAGAAAATACGCATTCTCGTGATTTGTATCCAAAAGTCGCTTAGACATTGAAAACTTGGATTATGAAATAACGAAACAGAATTCTTAGAATTGGATCAAAACTTCCAATTGAATAAGTATGAGTAAGGGATCCATGGCTGAAGATAGAAAGTTCTTTTCAAATTTCTAACCGTAACTAAATCTTCAATTTTGTATTTTGTAGGAAAGAGATTGAAGCAAAATAGCTATGAAACGATGCCTTTGGTTTACTAGAGGCATCAACATATTGTTTTAGCTCGGTGGAAAAAAATACTTTTCCTCAGGATCCTAAGAATATTAAAGAATTATTCTAATAACTAATAATATTTATATTTCACTAATTTAATAATATTAAATTTTAAGAATATTAAATATAATATTAACTTAAATTTATAAATTTAATATTTCATATATTAATTTTATATAATAAATATTATAATTAATATGAATTATGAATATGAAATAAATCGAAATAAAGAACGGAGTAACTAGAAAGATTGTTATTATAATCACCCTTATTCTAGAGGGATCATCTAGAAAGCTATTTCGTTTTGTCTGTATTCAGACCAAAAGCTGACGTAGATGTTATGGGTAGAATTTTTTGATAATTTTGTTCAGATCATAGATCTCGTAATTTACTCATTTCCATAAAGGAGCCGAATGAAACCAAAGTTTCATGCTCGGTTTTGAATTAGAGATGCTCAAAATACTGAATCGACGTCGACTATAACCCCTAGCCTTCCAAGCTAACGATGCGGGTTCGATTCCCGCTACCCGCTATCTTTTATATATATATATTCTATTTTATATATATTCTATTTTAACTATATTATATATAGTTATAGTTTATTTTTATATTAACTTTTTAGATTTAACTATTTAGATTCACATTAACTTAAACTGATAATAAATAAATAAGAAAATGCCAAAGATAAAATTGAAGATAATATTGAAATGGAATTTCAGAATTCATATA